AGAGAGATTCCTTCGATGGAGTTCAATCAAAAGTGGAATAGTTTATGAAACCCCGTATTTTGGGCTTCAAAATAGCTCTTTAAGCTACCCACAAAGAAGAGTTAAACCTAAGATTTATTCCCTATCTGATCGTAGACCACCCTAACAGCAGGTTTTCATTCCTTGGGGCTTGGCTTCCCAGCGGGACCAGTCCTTGGCTTCAATCTAGGGCCGGAAAAATACCTTCAAGAGCGACCGGTGCGGGTAAGGCTTTCTGTCTGCTTATTACCTGGAACAAAGAAAGCAATGGAGTTGGGCAAGGAAGGTTAACCCCGAAATCCATCTTGGGGAACTGAGTCAAATACTGGATAGGTGGCTCGGAATTCTAGTGCTAGTTCCGTTCCCTGGGGAAGAGAAAGCACGAATCAATCTATTACAATATTAGTAGGGCACGCAGGAAGAGCGACTGGGCTCTATCGATCCAGAACTATGTAGGCGGTGTCCTCACTTTAGGCAGGAATTCCCGATCTATACCAATCTCGGGAAGGGCGAGGCAACTACTTTATTCAACTAAGAGCGAAGGAAGGAGGGCAATGGGCAGTCCTAACCCTGAGATTCGGGACTTCCTGCTCTATTACATAGCATATACTACCGACCTATTCTCTTACACAAAGATTTGCGGAATAGAAGAATTGGTTTAAGACTCCTCGATGTCAATCAATCGAATAAAGAAGCTGGAAGGGCGGACCCAATAAACAAAGGCGGATGAATGGGGCATTGATGAGGACGGACCACATACCATTCCTGCGGAATCGAGCGAAGGGATAAAAACCTCACCGAGCGGGAAGAGCAACCTAGTGAAGGGAGGAGAAAGACCCATTTCTTCTCTTATGCAATTCAGGCTTGGGACCCTTTCTTGATGTGGTGGAGTGACCGGGGACCAGTCCTCCTAACAGCCTATCCATAAAAGTACATAACCTACGGACAAGAACAAAGAACTGAGGTCCTTATATTTCTTTGTTGCGTCCTGTCCTCTCGACCGCTATTGAACTACTAGCTACTCAAAGGCACGTAGGAATTCTTAAACCGGGATACAAGGACGGGCCAGATAGTTATATCCGTAAGACCCAAACACCGCCTATTTAGTTATTGAAAACCTACCTGCGGCCGGGTCCTCAGGCGGAGACTGACCTACGAATGCTAGGCGCGCTCGCAGACAGATTCTAGTAACTATTAAACCGGGCATTCATCACAACAGGCAAGAAAACCCGCCTTGAAGAGCTTGATACCCAGGACTTTGAAATGGGGCGCAGGGAAGGGCCCTACCTTTGCTCGAAGGCATGCAAGGCTATATTTCCTTATTTATTGGCCAAGAACAAGGGGCCCGACTTGAAGTTCTCAGCCCCTTCAGCTTATGACCTGTCAGTCGGGCAAGGTTCATCTATTTCTAGCCTTGAAACCCGAAGCCCTCCTTTGAGAGACCACACACCCGACTTTGAGAGAACAAAACCACGCCTATTTATATTAAAAGCTCACCCTTGCTTTGAACCGAGGATGGTGCCACGAAAGGAAAGCACTTGGACCCCAGTCCTGACCTCAAAGACAGGATTCCGAAAGGCCAGACTCTATCCCAATCCCATGACTTTGGAATGGCGGGTTTAAGAATTCCATATTCCATATAATATAATAAAGGGCCACTGTCCTGACTAAAGGCAGAAATCCACGCCCAGGAGGAGCGATCAAGGTCTCTCGAGCCAGAGCTGCAACTCGGGTAGGAGCAGGCGGACCTATGAACAGGAATTCCTCTCGTTTTCAATGGAGGAATTCTTAGTTAAAGATGACCCATTAAAGAGTTACCAAATACGAAGTTCTGTTCTCGTTTCGTTCTCTTCTTTCTTTGATTTTTGACTTGGCAGGGCAGGGCCTTTCTCGCTGGGCGAGCGCATCCGATCCTGTCCTAAACAACTTCCCGTTCTGTTGCTGAAAGATAGATGCTGGTTTCTAAATGAGATTTAGTTCACGGGATATGCAGGATAGAAAGATGCTATTTGCTGCTATTCCATCTATTTGTGCATCAAGTCCGAAGAAGATCTCAATCTATAATGAAGAAATGATAGTAGCTCGTCGTTTTATAGGCTTTATCATATTCAGTCGGAAGAGTTTAGGTAAGACTTTCAAAGTGACTCTCGACGGGAGAATCGAGGCTATTCAGGAAGAATCGCAGCAATTCCCCAATCCTAACGAAGTAGTTCCTCCGGAATCCAATGAACAACAACGATTACTTAGGATCAGCTTGCGAATTTGTGGCACCGTAGTAGAATCATTACCAACGGCACGCTGTGCGCCTAAGTGCGAAAAGACAGTGCAAGCTTTGTTATGCCGAAACCTAAATGTAAAGTCAGCAACACTTCCAAATGCCACTTCTTCCCGTCGCATCCGTCTTCAGGACGATATAGTAACAGGTTTTCACTTCTCAGTGAGTGAAAGATTTTTCCCCGGGTGTACGTTGAAAGCTTCTATCGTAGAACTAATTCGAGAGGGCTTGGTGGTATTAAGAATGGTTCGGGTGGGGGGTTCTCTTTTTTAAGAATAAAGAAGAAGAATAGAATCTAATTCATGTTCATGCTAACAGAAGAGCGGATCCAATACCAAGACTACTTCTTTCTCAGGAAGTGCAGCAAGTACTTGAGGAATTTGGGGATGTCATGCCCCACGAGTTAGTTGCCCAAGTGCCCCTAGGAGGGCAGTCTACCACAAGATCGAGTTGGAGCCTGAGCCAAACCAGCTGAAAACGTGACGCGCCCCCGAAAACGTAAGCGCCCTAGCGCCTTTATAGTCATAAGCTTTTCGGCTAGACCAGCTTCAAAGCCGTTGCGCGCTAAAGCCTTGACTTTATAGAGTGAGATCGAGACCTGTATCTAGTCCCGGATCCTTCAGCAGCATCACAGCTAGCAGACCCACTTCCATTCGCAGTTACAATTCCAATGGATCCCGCCTAAGCAAGTAGTTGATAGCCGATTGAGAGCAATCCAGTAGCAGTAAAAGCATAACCCGCGTGAACCAATCCCCACCAGCCTAGCCAATCCCAAAAGTGTTGGATAGTCGAGTGGGCCTGATGAAATGATTCTATCTCCCAGCCGAGAATAGCCTTATGCAGAATCGGTGGTCCTTCCATCCCTACAATCGCCGGGAAAAGAAGAGGAATGAATGGTTGGATAGTCTGCCTATGCGAACGAATTAGTATGCCTGGTATGCCAGGCCAGCGGTGAAAGCAGGTCTTATGCCAAATCCCTAACCTGGTTTCGGATACGAGAATGAATCCTGCCTTTCCGGTTGGAAATGAGCCGCTCGCCTTTCCTTCCTTCGCTTTCTAGCTGCCTTCCTTGCCTTCGGCCTTCTTTCTACCTTCGGCTTATGTTTACTATCTTACTTATCTTTTAGTATTTATTATTTGAAAAGAATGGTTTAAGGTTAGGAAGAGAAAGAGACGAGTGCTGAGTTTTTGATAAACACTATGGGAGGATTTGAGAACTCACTAATAACTGAAGATTGCTGACACTTGTAACCTGACCAAATCACAACAAACAATAATATACATGGAGTCGCATGGGAAATGCTTTTAGCCAAGCTAAGCTAACGGGTTGGAGGTAACTCGGGCATTGCTTTTGAGAAAACTCCTTTCGGTTTCGGGTTACAGGTACATGGAACTAGGCTTTCTTTGATCATCGAACCTTTCTTGGTTCCGGGGATCAGGAAGAAATTCCTTATTCCGGGCCTACGTATCTCTTTCGGGAAGCGCTTGGATTAGACTTAGCAGTCACTGAGCCAGGAAGTCAGTTCATAAAGTCAAGGCAGTAAGCTAGGCGGTTGATCAACAGAATTTCCTTTCTGCGATAGCTGTCTCGGCTTTAGCTAGTTCAGGTGGTTTTGGTAAGCTTGTCAGTTTAGCTAGTTAGGAGGCTCGTAGATGAAAGCCTCTTTCCTTTTGGTAAGGGTAAGCGGTGAAAGTCCCTAGTATAACAAATCTCTGTTTCGTGTTGGCGGGATCGACTTCCACTTTCGATACCGAGAAAGCAAGCCGAGCAGAGAAGGTAGCTAGTGAAGTACCGGGCACGGTAGCTAGCGGCTTTGGTCTCGTCGTAGAATCTACTCTTTCAGGCACCGAAGTAAAATCACTTTGTCTTGCGGGAGGCTGATCAGAGAGTTCGTTCCTCTAAGCCCGGGTGGAGGGCCATCGTCGTAGAAAAGTGTTCTTGTTCGGGTTAGATACAAAGAAGATAAGTCCTGTTTCGAGTGGAAGGCGGTAGCAGTTGCTGTTTCAGGTAGGCGAAGGTTGACTTAAAAGTCTTTATCTCGTGCTGTTGCGTAAGCAAGTCCAGCCTTTCAATGGTTAGGGCTAGTGAAAGCGGTTTAGAGAGAATTCGTCGACTGTTGACTTCTAGGCCCAGTTGACTTCTAGGAGAACGGGACTGCTAGGACTTTGACTTCTAAGAGCTACACTCGTTTAAGGCTTCATCGCTCTTTAAGCCTTTCACTTCAACCGTAGTGAAAGCGATGGTGACTGCTAGGCGAAGGTTACTTTGATTAATCAATCGTTCCGTTAGCGAGTACTCGTAGAATTCCTGTAAGTCAGGTAGCCAGTACCAGACGAAGTTGACTTTGATCAATGGTGAAGATAGGGACCGTCGGAACGGTAGTCGTAGAAAAATCTTTTGTTCCGGCTTTAGTTCAAGCGGTAGTCCAGTCGGAAGGCAGGCCAGTGCAAGCACAGGAACTCGAGGTCAAACGGATTCTATTCCTTCTGCGAGGGAAGTTGCGAGGAAGGTCGAAGAATAAACCTTCTCTTGCGGTTGTGTTCGGAGGGCGTTCCGGCACCGTAGTCAAAACTCCTGCTTTTGGCTTTCTCTTGCGGTTGCGTAAGTCGGAACTCCAAGCGAGTCGGAAACACGTTTAGCAGACAGATCAGGAAAGAGCTTTCAAACAAAGAAAGAGTACCGCACTTGCCTTTAGAGACCGACAACCTTACTGATTACGTTCTTTCACTACTTTTAGCTTGGCTTGACTTGACTACCGCCCTAAGCACAAGGAATAAAAGAAAGAAGTCAGGCAAGTTGCTTTAGAGAAACCACTTCTGCTGTTCCGGGTTACAGGTACATGGAACTAGGCGTCGGCTTATAGAAAACTTCTTGTGCCGGTACGGGCTCGGTAGCTAGCCAAGTCAGGTAGGCTCTAAGTAGAATATCTCCTTTGCGGTTGGAGATGGCGGAGATCAATAAGAGAATTATGGTAAGCGGTTCCTTCTCTCTTTGGCTTTGGTAAACTAAACTCTCTCTTGTTGTTTTATCGTCAAAAGATAGAGTGGAAGTGCCGGTAGTAGGCTTTAGGGCTTTGGAATCAATTCCATCTGAAAACGTAAGCGCCAACGCAGCAAGCAACGGCTTTGAAGCCAGCTTCAAAACGTATGAGCGCGTTTTACTAATAGGCTTTGAAGCAGCCAGCAAGCAACGGCCGCGCAGTAGTTTTCAGCTTGCTGCATGCTTGCTTACGCGCGCCCTGTAGTTTGATTCGCTTGATCCTAAATGCTTCCATTCATCCATCAATCTGCCTGACAACATAGGGCCTTCGCGGAAGAGTGTTACCAAGTCCGCTTAGTAATCTACTCTATCGATCAATCTTCTTCTAAGTAAACACCCGAATCGAACACTCTATCCATCCAACGATCTAACCGCTTAAGTCAGTTTTCATTACCTTCGTTTACTTCGGATTAGGGATAGCCCCTATCCGTGGTACAGGTATGATACTTATGTAAAGTAGAGTTGTGCCTTCATGGGCACAAGGAGATGGGGCTCACCATCTCCGGACGCCATATGTTCGAATTGTGGAGAGTGTGGACTCGGTCCATTTTCGAAGGCCGCACCCGAGTAGGAGGAGATTTGATGCCGAAAGACCACTTGTAAAGCACATAACGCTCTCCCAACCACTTACACTTACAACAAACATAGGGGGCGTTTAGGGTATGATTCGGAAAGATTGATGGCTTTACCGCCCGGACCATCCCTACCATCCCTTTATGTCTACCTCGCTAGCCCTTTTGTGGGAGAAGGAGATCGTGTCCCTACCGCTCGAGGTGATGTGGTGGGTGGATCCGCCGTAAAGGCGATTGAAAGAGATATTGAACCTTTATCTATCTGCCCGATGCCTCTCCTTGGCTTAACAGCAGCAGATATTATATAGCCTTAACAGTCGAGAGCAGCCAGCCCTAGCTGTCTATTTTCCCAATGATACGAAAAGCAAGTCCGAATCATCCCATTAGATGGATTGCTTTCCTCTATAGATCTGGCCAATAGCGGCTCCACCTGCCTTCGAAGGATCGAGTATACCCACCTCTATTTTCACCTATGTTAGAATATCTGGTGGGTCCGATCCTTCCTCGGAAACTGATAGAAGAAATTCTGTAGGGAAGAAAAGCGTTCCATCACCTATCTCGCCTATTACGTAACCTGATCGTACTATCGATCGAGTGCGAATCCCTCTTGGTTCAGGAACTCCTCCCCTATGGACTCTAAAGCCCTGCCCTGTTCTCGAAGGGATGAGGGAGCATCCGTTCTACTCCCAGCTCACCCCTATTCTTCATTATTACCTTCCAAACAAGCAAGCGGGGCTCTGACGATTTGCTTAATTACCAACTCTGAATCTCCGATTCCAATTGGATAATCTGGCCTGCATAGCTTCATACTCTGCTATGTTGTTGGTAGCAGGAACCTCAACCTAAAAGCTTCGGGGATCCTTTACTCCTTATTGGGATATTCAGACTATCCCTATCCCTGCCCAATTGGGCATTCAGAGCTCCGTCAAAAGAAAATTGCCACTTCTTTCTCTTCTTCTATTGCAAACGACGTTCATCTGGGAAATTAGTTTCTAAGGGAGAAGGCAAAGGGTGGTTTGCTAAGTGATCTGTGCTTGACCTTTCATTTAATTAATGGCTTTCTGGGGAAATCTCAAACTCCGAAAATGAAAAGCAATTGCTATGGTCAATGCTGGCTTCTCAAACAGGTATTTGAGAGGATCCATACGAGTGTAGGATTAGGCACTTTAGGTACCAAAACCATGATAGTGGAGTTCACTTCCCTTGAGGATTTTCGAGTCGAGAGAAGTGACCAGACAAAATATAGTGGTGAGGTAGTCCTCTTCTTATCCACCAGAGAAAAAAGATGGATGAAGAGTGCAGTTAAGGGGCGAGCACGCCAGGCCAGAGATGGATATTATAGCGGATCTCATGTCCCAAGCGTTCAGAAGCGATAACTAGGTGATAGCGAGGCTAATTAATAAGCTAGACCACGCCCGAGCCAAGGGAGGTGGTAAAGAGGTACTATTATAAGACGTGGGTGGCTGGAGACGGAGCTTCCTCAAAACCCTAATTTCTTTATAGCATTTAATTGATCCGTTATCCGCGGGAGAGAGGTTTCATACGTTTGTGTTCGCACTACCTTTTCATAAGTTTGAGTTTGTGATTATTATTAAAAGTACTCATTGAGAGTGGTCGGAGCATGCTGCCTAACCTTCCACTAAATGGCTTGAGCCCGGACATACTTTATAGGACCTATTCTTCGTCTTCGACTCCTTCCTTATCCCACCTTAGCTTCGCCAACAACAACCACTGCAACTGGAACCGGAACCAGAAAATTTGCTGGCTTGCTTCCAGTGCGCACTCTGCCCTGACCGTTAGCTACACCCGGTGGAAAGCCTGCGATAAAGGTATGTAACTAAGCAAGCGCTGGCTTATTATGTTATCCTCTCGGAGATACGGACGAACTCTCTGAATTAAAGTAAGGCTTCAAGCCCTAGGAATTAAGAGCTAGGAAAAGGCCCACCAACCGACGCTTCAGATTGCATGCCAACCTTCTTCCCCTTATGCCCTGTACTTCTTTGACACCTGCACCAGGGCATAATATCATCTTAATTTACCCATGTAACAGGTTTTTCAACGTTTTGAAACGGCAAGTCATTATATCTTTGATACGCAACCAGACACCTTTCTATTATTCCATTCAAATGGATAACACATCCACTAGGAAGCCCACTGGCGCACCCACTGATGAAGCTCCGAAGCATCCACAAAAGCATCCAAAGCAGAGACAGACTAAGATGCAGAAGATTTTGAAATCGGAGATGAAGAAGATGGCGAAGATTAAGATACTACGAGTAGAGTCAATCAATAACTGGCAAAAAGCCGTTGGTAAATCACTGTTTCGTAATAAATAGAATACCTGAGAATAATACCCGAAAACACCAATCTCATACCGGAATCGTGTTCGAGTTCAGGCGCTTGCTTCGACTCGGCAACAAAATTGCCCCGTCAGTCCATAAACGCCAGAGAGAGAGTAACACACACACAGGCTTTAAAGAAGGTATATCCGCTGGGCGGTAGGTAGACTTAGGGGCATGAAATGAGGGAAATAGTCCTGAGAGAGACTGGGCGCTTATTAAGGCCGGGCATCAATCACAGCGGAGGTCTCATTTATCGGGGATTTCCGCCGAGAATAAATTAGTTGTTAAGGTAGCCTCTAAAAGGGCTAATATGTATACTCCGAGTATAGTCCTCACCACTAGAGGGCTTAGGCATTCATATTCGGCGAAGACTCGCTACCAAGCAGCATGGGGTCTCGTCTCACACAAGGGTGTAACTCGGCCAGTGAGTTCCCGAAAAGGGTAAGAAGGTTAGTCTCTTTTGCAGCTATTCAATTGGGGGAAGCGGATCATCTTGTCTTTGGCAAAAGCCTTCCTCCCTGAAAATGAAGCTAGTTCGTCTTGCTCAAATCATTGACGGTACTGGATGTAATAGGATTTCGAAACCTTTCTCCTATTCCTGCCCCGCCTATGAAATCGGGCTCTTTCTTCACGCCCGGTCTTTCTTTCAGGCAAGGCAACTCGATCTTTTCGTCCTGCCGGTCTAGCTCGACGATCAGACTGAACATCCAACCAAAGAGCTATTCCAATAGTGGATAAATAAAGATATTGTACAACTAGCCACCTAGGATCATGAAGATAGAAGCATTTCGCACGCACAAAGAGATGATAAGATGATCTCATCATGTAACCATAAGTGTGGAATAACAATCAAAACTTACAGTGAGTAAACCTTGCCAGAAATAGTGGCTCCAACCAACTACGTAAGAAAGGTCTTCGGAGCGTACTCTCTCAGTTCTAGCGCGTGAATTGAAGCGCCTTGCTTTCGGGCACGGGAAGTATACCGTAGCGCCATAACTACTAGTCAAGGTCCGTGGGCTTTAGAAATCCATCTTTAGCGGACTAGTATAAGACAGAAGATCGCGCAGCTAAGGCACAGCTAAGGCGATTCACCCTTCAGCCGTTAGACCATTAGCGAGAAATGCCTACCAGCAGGAGAAGCTCCAGTGCCAGCAGAAATCAATCAATCCAGAGACCGAGACTACAAGTGTAATAGGGTCGGACGAGAACCAACTAATCTTATATATATGTAAAGAATGACATGACATACTAGATCAGTACTTAAACCAGGCATCTCATCGTAAGTCCAAGCCTTTGTATTCCCTTTCAAAATGCAAAAGTTGCAGACATACTTTCTAATTCCAGATGGTCCCTCCTGCAGCTGCAAATCAAGATCTGCAAGAAATTTGGGAATGTATCAGAGCGAGGTTGTGCTTGGAGCTTGTCTTCTTGACAGGCCTACTTTTCTTTGTTCAACTGGGCTAATGTTCATAAGTAACAATACTCTTTTAATTAAATAAGTGTTTAATTAAGTAACAATTATGTAATTCAATTTGAGTTTGATTTTTCATTAAAATGAGTTCTATTATATTCTTGTTATTAGTTCGAGTTAAGAGTTGGACTTTCTAAAAGCGTCTGTCTAATGTTTTGAGAGTTTGTTGATTTAGATTCTGATGAACACTTGAAGCGGCTTAGTTTGATTTGTGAATCGAGAGGTAGGTCAGTCAGCCGAATATGGAAGATTGAATTGTTATAGAAGCCCTTTTGAACATCGGTTGAGACTGATAAGACGCTAGTTGTCTTTATAAAGTATGAAATAGAATCCATACAGGCCTCACAGCCATATAGAAGAAAGAGTCACGTAAGGGACGGAACGGAATTAAATAATCTTAGGGCCTCAGGCATCTTATTCTTTGATTGAGTTCATTTTCCACCATGCTTTTGAACTCAATAAACTTTCGAAAGACTTCATATTTTTCTGTCAAGAAATATACCCACACATACCGCGATAAATCATCTATGAATGTAAGCATGTAGCGCTTACCGGAGCATGAGGGAGTGCGAACTCTTCCAAAGACATCTGAGTGAATAAGCTCCAGTGGCCTTGTTGCTCGCACCTTCGATTCTCCCAAAAGGCAGCCTATGTGCCTTACCAAACTGGCACCCTGCGCATACTACTCCATTGCGCATTTCAAGGCACGGAAGACCACGAACCATTTCCTTCTTCATCATCGCCTTCAGACGATTATAGTTTACATGTGCCAAACGGGCGTGCCAGAGGTCTGCAGTCTCATGTTGACAGGTTTTGTCAATATATGCTGTACCAGCAGATAACACGTACAGCTTCTTCACCTTTCTGCCTTCCATTAGGATGTCTCCACGAACATCTGCGTTCGCCAATACTTTGACATCCTCTGGACCGAAAAGCACATAGTGCCCAGCTGCTGTAATCTGAGGAACCGATACCAAGTTTTTCTTCATTCCCGGAACGTGGTAAACGTTCTCCAAGACTTTGATCCTCCTTTCATGGGCGAAATGGGCAGGTCACCCACATGCTCCACTGGATGTACAGTGTTGTCCGCCGTGACAACTGCATCGTTACCTTTGTACTTTTGTAGCCTTAGGAACTTACTCATATCACCAGTGATGTGAGCAACCGGAATCCACTATCCAATCGGTCTCGTAGTTGATTCCATCATTCAATACACACGGAGAAGAGAAGAGGAAACACCTATACTCTAATAAAAGGAGGAAACACTCTTTCTAAAAATCCACTACCCGGCTGCTCTATGTATCAGCACGTCAGACATCGGTAGTCTCAAATCCGTCCCTTCCCCACTCTTTATTGGCTCGTTTCGTAGGAATAGAGTAATCAAAGTAATTGCGTCTATCACTGAGGGCAGCCAAGAGTCACTCAGGGCTTTAGTACTACACTACTCAGCTCGTTATAGTCCATTAGAGTGTTTGAAATCCCTGAATCCGTACTCTGTATGGAGCAGTAGGCTGGAGTTATAGTCCGTATCCGTACTACTTGCCTGGAGTAGGAAAGAGTGTTCTATCTTTTAGCCAATCACTGGTAGTGCGTTTGTTCCTTATGGTTCGCAATACAATAGTGACTTAGGTTTGTTTCTCTCCGTTCGCTATAGTCCATTAGTGGGTCTAAAGTCTAATCCTTCTTGTCCGGTAAGCAAGCCTTCGTCTCGCCACAACACAAGCTGTGATATAATATAATCTGTCTATACCTCACTCGGTTCAGTCAGATTATTCAGTAAGATATGGTTTGATGTTTGAGGCCTCGCTTCACTAACTGAAGTCGGTTCCTCGTGAACTCCGTTAGCTAGGCGCAGGTCCTTCCCCTCCTAGTAGTCAGTCCGTTCTCTCGGGGTTACTTACTCTCGTTTAGTTCGAACGTAGCCCGCAGGAGTCAAGGGGTTGTAGGGGCGACTTCCAGAGAGAATTACGGCGAGGAGAACTTATGGACAAAAATGAGCATTCCGGTAACTACTTTAATAAGTAAATAAAGGAATTATTTGAGCTTAGTTGTTCTCAAAAATAAGTAAATAAAACAATTATTATCGCTTAGTGCTTGTGCTAAGGAAGAGAATGAGCGGGTGCTCTACTCTAATATGCCCTCCGTTTGAAAGCAACTGGCATAGTTAATGGACGAGTTCGTCACTGTCTTACCTGCTTGAATGCTTTAGTGTCTTACTTTAATAAATTCCAAGTTGAATAGGAATAGAAGAGGACAGGGCAAAAGGGCTACTGGGGAAGGCGACGGAAGGAACTGATTGACCTAAGTAAGTAGGCATGTGTGGCACTTTCGGAAGGGGAATCAGACTAGGCTGTCACTGTTCTAGAAGAGGAAGCGTAGCTGGCACGAATTGAATGCAGGGTAAGGAAAACCCTTAGGAAACCACCCGTTACTGCATTCATTAAGAGTGAAAGCTGAAAGTCTCTTTCTAGTATTAAGATGGAAAGCCTGCCCTAGGTAAGGAAAGGGAGGAAAGTTAGTAACTAGGGCTTACGCTGAAACTCAAATCTACGCTGGATCAATTATTCGTTTTATGAACGCTTCAGTTTAGTGTCACCATACTAAAAGCATCGAAAAGGCGGTTTTCAGCATTCAAATAAGCCAATTAATCGACCTTGAATGTGACGTGGATACGGTTGAGATTCATTCATAGGCTTTAGGTGATTAAGCTGGTCAAGTTGATGGGGAATAACTTCCCAGTCCGTCCTTGGGGACGGAAGCCTCCGCATCACACGTCCCGGCGATAGGCAGAGACCAAGATTTTACCATCAGCTAGAAGGTTCTAGTACCTTTGTTAGCCGGGCCCATGGTTTATATTAATATTATCTCCACAAGTCTTATAGGCTATCCTAGTACAAGCGTCCTGGCGTCGGGCCTAAGTGAGCCATATTGTTTCATACAGCACGTGCCGTTCCTACCGGCTCTGTGACGTTAACCTAAAGCTCTAGTTCTCACTTCGCGCAGCTCCGTTCACTCCTCTGGGGATTCTTCTTTCATACGTAGTCTTTCAAACTTGATTCAATGGTGTCAAGCTCCTTCTGCCGCTAGCGCTACTACTTTGAAAGCCCGCCCCGCTTCGTCAACAAGTGGGCAAGGAGCACTTTGGCGGGGATGTTGTGAGACATAGGAGGAATTGCATTGATAGGTGAGCAACCCTAACCCCCATATCTTGGAATCAGATCGACCCGTAAAAGAAGAAAGAGTCTTCAGGCTCGCAACGAGGCCTCTTCCTGCCTATGCTGCCTTCCTATTAGGCTATGGTATGCCGGAAGAGAGGTGCTAGTTTCTTGCTACTTCTGCACGTGGTACAACCAGATTGCCTTTATTGTTCACCTCAAGAGCGTAGATCACCCTCCGAGAGTCAAAGTATCAAACTGGTTGGTGGAATGCGGGCAATGTATCTTTCCATCCAATAGAAAAGCAGGCTCGCTCATCTGTTGGCTTTCTTTCTGGGGCATTTCCTTTTATAAGATCAGAGAGGAGGGAGGTAACTACCTTAGCGGGTCACTCAAGTGGTTGGTTGGCTGCTCAATTCGGTCTTTCATGTGGAGCAGTGAACTCTGTCTTAGCGGGTGCTCTTGTCCAATCCCGAATCCTATGCTTGCTGAATGTAGTTCCGAAAGGCGGGTTCAAGGCCGGAAGTTGGCTCTACCGACCAATAGGCAGAGGTAGAACGTGCCTAAGGATGCAACTTAAGACAAGCGTGCTTCTGGGCCGGAGTTGTTGGCTGACCCGGACTCCATTCCATCTCTATGCCTCAAATTCATGTTGAGGGAGAAGGAAATGCTTGCTTTGAACGACCGCTTCGTAAAGTAAGTTTCCGCAGTGGAAGTCTGCCTCTCGGATCGGAGTGGGGTTGGCTATTTGGTAGTCTTCCCCCTTCTGTCAGTAAGAAGGTTGCGCCGAAGCCTCTTTGAAGGTCAGCTAGGACTGGTTGGACCAATTGCTTGCTTCTGTCTCAAATATCACTTGATTGAACTTACCGCCACTCACTCTGGAATTATGGAAGCACCCCTGGGGATACAGGGAGGGACGGTGAAAGAACCTGTACGGAAAAACCTTTAGGAGGGAATGCTAAAGTGGGGAGGCGAAAGCCCTTGTTGCTTGTTCCGTACCGTCAGGGGCAGATGCAGCTATTCCAGCTGGCTGCTAGTCGTCTCATGCTTGCTTCTTTCTTTCATCTGGATTGGCTTGTTCTTCCGGGTACGGTAAGCGCTTGCCTCAATTCCTTCCGGGAATGGCTTGCTTATGGATCGGGAGCTAACGCTTCATCCGTTGCTTGTTCTGTGAGCCCTAGCTTGGCCTAAGTTCCCGGGCCATAGTTTCTTCCCCTACGTTTGCTTGGGCTAGGTCATCCGTAGCTTGCTGGTGTGCTGAGCTGCTGTCGGCTTAGTTTGATGGTGTAGTTCAGTTTGAAGCTACCGTTGGAATAGTCCTACTTGAAGGTGTAACTGGAGTGAGTGCTCCTTTCAAAGCTTCCGGTATTCAACTGTCCTAAAACTCCATGCGCCTTCCTTCATGGCTGGCTGGCTAAGCTGGGAAGGCTGGAAAGTAAGCTAGCTCGACCGGAGGTATAGGTCAGGTCAGGGACAAGGGCAAGGCAGCTAAGGCAAGCAATCAGTCAATCTGTTTATAGGCCACGTGGGGGCAAGGGGAGGCAAGCAGATGGCCCTAGCAAGAGGCAGCGCTAACGGATGATGGGGCGAACTCATTCGAGCCGGGGTACGAGGGTGAGCCTATTTGTGAGTGCAGTTGGGAGCTGTAAGGCCAGTCAACAAGTACGTAGGGAATGAACCTATAGAAGAAGATTTCTTCGCAGGGGAGAAAGAATGGGGAAAGGGGTGGGTAAGCGGGCCCTTTGCTTTAGTCTAAGCCTTCATTCCTTCAGTTGTAGTCGTAGAGCGAGGGAATAGGGATGCAGGCTTTTCCACCTGCTCCGATGCCCTTCGCCCCTATCTTTCTCTCTTTCGGTAGATTGACCGGATATTTCCTTTAAGTGATTTCCTTCTCTTTACCGGTAGATGTATACGTATTTATAAGTATATGTCTTTCCCTTTTCTTTCCTTACAGTTCTTTCCTGGAAGTGATTGACCAGCTATATTAGGAATGGGAGGTTCGAAGGTCAGGGCTCAGTTCGTTAGCGATGTCACCAAGGGCCGGAGGAAGGAAGGTAAACGTAAGTCCTTAGACTCCCTCATTCGCTTTTCTGGGTGTCGTTCCTCAGAATCCATGACCTGAACATCATACCAGGTCTCTTTCCTCTTACCGTTATCCAAAACCCTAGTACCAGGTTGGCCTTTCCCTCCCTCTTCTGTATTCTTCTCTATGTCTTGGTTCTCTTCGTGCACGTAACAGAGGCTTGTGGTTTAGTTCGGGCAGAACTTCACCATCTCTTTTGTCAAACTATCCCTTTAGCCCGTTCCTTGGTCACAGGGCCCACTGGGTCATTAAGTCCCTTTATGACCAGTCTCTCCAACTTCCTTGTTACGCCTTTGCTGCTTGACCGGAGAAGCCGTCAACCAGTCTCCATAGGGCATTCGATCTTTCTGTTCAACATCCTCGTCTTTCTTTATAGTTAGTTCATTCCATTTTCTTCTTACATACTTGTAATCTGGAAGGTAGATGGTGTGGGAAAGCAAGAAGGAAGAGAGCTAACCAGGAAAGAACTGAACGAGGAAAGAGAGGACCTGGGCTGTAGACAAGACCGATAGTCAGACTAGTCAAGCATCTATTCTTATTCAAAGTGATTTCACTAATAGGCTAACAGTCTCGAACTTCTAGAAGGGTCTATGCTAATAGAGCTCGAACGAATGTGAGAGGGTCTATGTTAATAGAGCTCGACCGTAAGGGAGAGGTACGAAGTCACTCGACTGAGTTGGAGAGGAAGGAAAACGAAACGCTACATCTCCTAATATAAGGGTTTACCACTCTCTGCTTTACTTGATGGGATCAGCTGTTTTATTATAAATTGGCCCAGGGAATCTCACTTTCAAAAGATAGAAAGGTTACGTGTCCTGTCCTTCTTCTCTGATAGAGTGGGTTGGTGCTCTTTGGACTAAAGGAAAAGTGCAATATCTAGAGGTAGTACACCTGTACTAAGTTCATCGTCTTGCTGCAAGTCTTTTCATTTGGTTGAGCGAGGAAGCAAGGCCCAGGTGCTCATAGAGTCGGGTATGGTTCCCTAAGTTCCTGGGTGACTATACTTCTGCAAAATGGATGTACCTTGCGTGTCAAGCGAAAGATTGGAATTGATAAGGCGATAGATAGGGCCAATGTGCGTGGCTGTTGATCGCCGGTCACCGGTAGTCGTTGTAAGATCCACTCACTCGCTTGATGAGCAAGAAACCGAGACCCCTTCCTTCATTAGGGAGGAATCACTGAACATCGTATTCATATTCTATTTTTCTTGTTTTAACTACCTTCTTTAATAGCGTTAATGCAGTGTCTGTTGCAACTGAGCTAGAGGAAGAAAGAGTAGGTAATAAGCTATTAAGTCACACCTCTTCTACCGGACTGTAGCTAGTTGTTGGTTGAAAGAGTAATTTATCTCTTTCTGAGTTCGGACTAGGGTAGTCGGGTCGTCTTTTCCATACACAAAAATTCCTCGTGCACGAACAAGAAATTGAGTACCACTTTACCCACCAAGGATGTAACCAGAAAGAGGTTCGATTTGATCAGTACGGAAAGGGTAGGTACCTTATAAGAAATCCCTTTCTCAGCACTAGGTCATCAATCCTCCATAAAAGACCAAAACGTACCAAGTTATGATCTTTGCGGTTTAGCCGCCAAGAGGTCATAACCTGAGGTGCATCAAAGAACTCCTTTATGGTAACAACTGTATCCATGGCTCGCATACAAGACCATTAAAGATATTTGAGCCATTGATACATCCAACCTGTTAAGGTTAACCATTCCTGACTGTCCTTCATCCCAATGAACTGTTAAAATCTCTCTTCTCCCGCTATGCACCTCTTACTCTTGTAATAGCCCATGTCTTCCTTCTCCAGCGAGAGATACCTTATAAGACAATGAAGACTTTCATTTACATCGGTAGCAGACGATTCTCAAAGGGTTAATAATTCCTATCCAGCGGCGGAATGAATATCTACGTTTAAAATGGAATTGCCCATCCATTTGCACGAGATGAGTGAAAACCCAAGGTGCGTAGCGCTTGATACATAAAGGAGGCCTCCGCTTTAACATCAGCAGTCGTTACGCCGAATTCTTCAATAAAAGTAGCCGTCGTAAGGCCTCCAGAAGGGGCGTTGCGTATCCGGAAGAGTCAGACTTCGTTTCAAGCAGCAATCTTTGAAAGGAAAGATACTTGTTGTCGATTCAATGTGGGATAGTCCCTACAGGATAGGAGTTAACCCATGTCCACAGTTTTGATTACAGGTCTAGTTCAGTTCAACTCATAGCCCCAATCCCACTGGTGACGATATTGTCATTGGGGATCAGAAAGTTGCTCTGCCTTACAAAGAGTGGTTAGCTGATCTGGGAGTCAGTGTCTCGATGCCGAAGTCACTGGTCAATGAGTAGGCAAAATCATCTGGGGAAGGAAGCGAGGTGGAGTGAAGCACGGTCGGCAACAGCTAATTGGCTCAGGCAATTCTTGTTGTCGGGCGTAGGGTAGGACCCTCTTTCGAGTTTCAGAGGTGAATCCTCATATGATATGAAGGACTCCCATCCCCGGAAAGTCCCCAACAGCAACTGGATCAATCTTTGTTGGCTGGCTTGCTTTGTCCGCTATCCTTCATCCCATCCGTCTTGTCCAGGCTGGTAAGGAGAGAAAGGGTGCCTGGGGAGATGAAGTAGAATCAATTGAAGTGGATGTTTCAGGAGTTCATTCAAGCGTAGGGGTAGGGCTTCATTCAAGCGTACGGACTTTATTCGACTTTAGTTTAGTGAGTGGATTCTGTTGTGGATGAATGCGCTTAAGCAATAATAGTGGTAGGACTTAGCCGCGCTCTGTTCTTGATCGGTCGAATCGATCGCCATGTTTCTGAGATTCTTCTAAATGCCCTTTCTCTCTCCTCGGCAGTCTGAGTCTTTCATCAAGTAGAAGGAAGAGCTCCTCTTGTGGATCACTCCCTCCCGTTGTGTTCTGCTTGCAATGCTTTGTGTCTTCCACGGACAAGGGATAGCCACTTATTGTTTTTACAATTAGTTAAGAGTGATTCAATAGTAGCCCAAGCCATAGCTATTAGGCAGCTCTCAGGAGGTGGGGAAGGAGGTTGCTTGCGGGTTCCCAAAGGGAAGGCTTGCGAGGAAGTCCAGCTCTGCTTCCTGTGTTAAGCAAAGTGAGTTGACTTCGTCATGTAGTTGACCGAAGGTCTATCCATGAGTGAGCCGAATGGCGTATCCCAAAGAGGAGCACGGGAGCTCACTCCCTCAATGAGTCTATCTCCTGCTTCAGGCCATGTTGTTCAGTCTCCAGGAACTCAATTCTGAGATGCAGCCGCCTCCATCCGCAATCCGCTCCCGTACGGACGTTGACATGCTTAGCGAAGGTCTCCTTACCTTATTAAATTGACGACGACATTTCTTTCAAGTTGCACGAAAGGTAGGGCCTATCTAGAAGTCGTTTTGATGAGGAGCCTCCTAACGCTGGGCAAGATCAAGAAAAAGAAGTAGAGTTAGGTTCTGTTCGTTTGTGTAAGCATCTCCTTCGGACCCTCGGTCGATTCGTCTGCTCATTCAGCGTATGATTCTTATCCAATTGCTTCTTCTGAGAAGTCTTATGAAACGAATTCGGCTGGAGATAGGCATTCGGATTCGTTACTTGGCTTGGGGCTGATGAGGATGAGTGACTTCGGGCTCCTGAGGGTGAGGAATCCGTTGTTTCGGGATAAACTTGATATGTTAGTTCGGCTGATGCTTCAGGAATAATTCCTCTTCAGCCGATTCAGATTGAGAGGGCACTCCTAAATGCAGCCGTAATCTTATCTTATATACGATAGACCACCAAGGGAATCCCGGATAAGATGGTTTGTACTTGCTTTTTCCGCTTTCTTGCCTTATTATTATGGGAGTACAATGTAGACTAGATAGTATTAAGCATTGGTGAAAACTTTCACCTTACATCAGTGCCTAGGGCCTACTGAAGCGCTGCAGATCCTAGCAGAGTCTCATGAATGAAGGCCTAAGTGATGCTCATCAGTCGGGACAGCGTCAAAGAACGAATAGATAAGTGGTTCAGTATAGTTTCTTGTATATATAAAAAAGATAATGTAAACTATATACCATATTTTGATGGCTGAGTGACGAAGGAGAAGAGAGATAGCATTCCGACTGGCTAGCGATGAGGGAAAACTCGCCCAATGTATGGTCCTAATTGCAACACGCCACCTACACACTACATAGGTTTAAGGAAAGCAGGATAATCCGGTTCCTCATCCTCGATATAAAGAAGTTTAGAAGGCAAGAATGATGAGCATTCGGGCCTCTAAAGCAAGATTAAAGTGTCCTGTTGGATAAGAAGACCTAAAACACCAGTCAAGGGAATCAGGTCGGTAACAAAGGTTAGAATTCTTTTAAGTTAAGTCTTCGCATGAATGATCCACTTTGCCGCCGCTGACGTGACCATCTCCAAAAGATATGCCTCAATCTGTGGCAGATCCACTATAGGGAGAATGTGTTGGGAGACGACCTCCCGCCGCGGTAGTATGAGCCTTCCTTTCCTTGATGTTACACAGGATGCGCAATGGAGGGTAGTACGAGGTGACTGAGAGCATTACATTAGAAGAATAGAAAGAGATGTTAAAAGAACGACCATGGAGACTTGGAGATCTAGAGCAGGTGTTTCTTGTATATCCCTCGTGTCGAGAGCTACTTCCTCGAATATCAACGCAGGAGCCGCGAGGAGAGGACTTCAGGGCTCAATCTACGGCTGCGTCAGCGTGAGGCAACAAAGCGAATAAGCATAAAGATAGAAATCAGACACGAGGTTGTTTTTTCCAGATGGTAAGCTGAAGGGCTGTTGAAGAGTGGTCCAAAAGTTATGACCATCTAAAGCTAAAGCGTCAAGTCCCAAAGGAAAGCTCGAGAACGATAGTAAATTCTTTATAGTTCTAATGGTTTGGAGCAAGGATGGCTACGTTCAGATGGTACAATTAAAAATAAAATGAATTTGTCTTTCCAACTCATGCATCAAGAAATGAAGATGAGATAGCCAACCCAAAAACGAAAGATAAGAGGGTTGATTACGTGATAATGAGATATGAATACCCAAAATAAACATATAAGAAGAAAACACATGATCGGTCAATCGATATGGGTTACATCGCATGGATAGGGAAGATAGGAATGGTCTCTGCCTTTCCCTACTTAATTAACAAACAAACAAGCAAGAGGGAGAGGCATACGAGTTCGACTTCTCGTACTATCATGTCTGGTACGTCATTGTGAAGTCTCAGTGGCAGTACCGCTTAAAGAAAGTGTTCAAGTTGCAAGTCGAAGAGGGTGAAAATACCCCAGGGACCCTGTGCCCAAAACTAAATGGGAGAACCATGGGGTGAAGGCACACTGTCATTACACGATGGGAAGACTTGGACCAAATGGATCGTACTGCAGAGCAAGCGAAGAAAACGTAAGGGCGGGGCTGCGGACCAACAATTCAGCAAAAGGGCTTAAAAGCTCCTTTCTCAAACCTTCCCTTTCTCTAATAATAAGGTAAGCATCAAAACCCAGCAAACCCCAATTCTCCTCTAGGGAGTTCTTATAATTACATAACACATTCCATCCCGAAGCAACAGACCTCAGGACCCTTCCTTATTCACCTCTTTGATCTTCGTCTCAACCAATCCCACTAAAGAAAGCTTGTGCTCTAGGAGAAATTTCCTAACTTCTCTCTGCTTCATCTGCTCCTTCGGACCCCTGACATTCCATACTCCAAAAACATAAGGAACAAAAGGTGGGACGAACCTAGAGCACGAACCTCCAGAAGGAAGCTACCTTTTCCGGACCCTACCGGAGGGGAGGATTGCTTGCTTGGACCCTTGAAAGCTTTCTGAGGGTTGCCCTTTTCTCAAAAGAGTCTTTTACCTTAGCTCCCAGAAGATTCAGTACAGGAGAGGCTGTTGAGGGCTCTACACCACTGGAATTAGACAAATTGCTGGCACTGATCGGAGTTGACAACCCCTCATCCCTCGGCTCAGTAATCTCCTCATGGGTCTCCAAGTTACCAGAAATCTCAGTCAAAGCCTTCCCTCAACCACAGGAGCCGCTGGACACAACCCATCGTTAATCCCACTCCTTGCTGAGCACCTAGCAAAATTAGGCCCCACATCATCTGTTCCTCCGATGAAGAAATTGCAGCAAAATGAGCCTCAGGGAGTTGAGTGATAGTGCTCCCATTCCCTATCACCATCTTCTCCTTATTGGCTCCACTACCCGTAACTGCTACCTTACCTTTTCCTTCCGCTGCACTCTAACCCAATCCCCTCCTGAGAAGGCTCGCTGACTCCCACTTCAGAGGCCAAAACTTTGTTACTCACCTTCGAACATGTTGTGGTTGAATGCCCAAATACCTTACAGGATTTGCAAATAGCAGGAATCCAGTCATACTCTACATAAATAGTAAACCAATCCCCATTCTCACCCATCAAGTCGAACTCTTTTACTAGATCCTCCGCCGCATTTACCTCCACACAAACCCTAGCATAGCGGATTCTGCGTCTTGACGCGGTCATATTGTCTGTATACATCGGTCTTCCCACCGCACTAGCTATATGACTAAGGCCAGTTGCTGTCCAATACTCCAAAGGGATGCCATAAAGTTTGACCTAAAGGAGAATTTTCTGCAGCTCCTCTTTAAGCAAAGACATGTTCGGGTGCCATCTTTTAAGCACCAATAGACGATTGGCCATATTAAGGAGCGCGTTCCAATACCGAACCTAGATCCTCCTCACTTTTGAACTTGAAACAAAAGCAACCATTGTCAGTGGAGAGAACAACCTCCTCCAAACCCGAGTCATCCCACAGCTTGTGGGCTATGGAGTTGACAGTAGGATAAGATAATCTCTGGCCTACAAAGTGGCCAACCAAAGTGAATTTCCAGACTGAACAACCCTCCACAGTGATGCCCTTTGGGGCTTCACTTTCACTCTACTCTCCTCAATACAAGGCTAGAAAAATTCAAGAGCAAAAGGAGGAACCAAGGGTGAACCTGAGCTGGTTCCAGGAGCCAAAGAAAGCCCTTTAACTGCCCCTGCATAGGAAGGCTTCAAACTGCCAGTAGCTCCTGACCATTGAACTGGTTGGGAGTCTTGCCATTTGGCCTAGAAAGACCAGCATTCTCGGAGGGGCACTCGGACCAGCAGACAGGTCTGGAGGGACCCAGAACGGGAGAGCTGCTGGCCACTCACTGCCTGAGAACTTACCTTTCGGCCACCAACAGCAGAGGGCTTCCTAGACTTCTCCACCGAAGGACTGAATCTACCTCTTTCTACGAGCGCTGGAACTTGAGAACCGGAACTGGTTTAGTCAACATGTCTGCTGGATTTTCCGCCGTGGCAATTTTCTTCACTGTGATGTCACCTTGTGTCATAACCTCCCGAATAAAATGATATCTGACATCAATGTCTTTGGTCCTCTCATGATACATTCGATTTTTGGTCAAATGTATTGCGCTCTGGCTATCGCAAAAGACTGTAGTTACATCCTCTTGCAACCCCAAGTCACTGACCAAACCTCTCAACCAAATTGCTTCTTTCACTGCCTCTGCTGCTGCCATATACTCTGCCTCTGTGGTAGACAAAGCAACTGTCGACTGTAATGTCGCCTTCCAACTAATGGCACAACCCGAGAGAGTTAAAACATAACCTGTCAGAGATCTCCTCTTATCCAGATCACCAGCATAATCTGAATCAACATACCCTCCTCAGATCCTGATCTTAGATGTCAGCAGCTATTTTCGCTGTGTGGAAGAAATATAGTAAGCATTTCTGCGGAAAGTACTGGACTGCTGCAGTTACAGCAACAGGTGATGTTTACATTTGGGATGAGAAGAAAGGTAAGGATAAGCCACCTATTGCAACCCGGTTACATGGTGTAAAGAGGGCTACTTCAGTTTCAGTTGGTGAAACACATCTATTGATTGTTGGATCTCTGTATCATCCCGTCTATCCGGCCAATGTGGCCAAGAATCCTCAGAAGCTCAAGCTGAATGTCAGGGAAGAGGAGTTTGACGAGGATTTTCTTTTCAATGATATGGAGTCGAACAATCTGTTATCCACCATACAAAAGATGATTTTGGGCAGAGGCCCATTCCAAGCTTAAAAGGCCTCTGTGAAAAGTGGCAGCAGAGTGTCTAGTGGAGCCACGTAATGCTATACAACTGCTCGAAATTGCAGATTCACTTGGAGCAGATGATCTGAGGAAGCATTAGAGGATCAAGGTTGCTATTCGCAACCTTGACTATATTTTGACGGTGTCATCACATGCTATTGCAACTGCCTCACCAGACATTCTAGCTAACCTTGAAAACTTGTTAGACCTGAGATCATCTGAACCATGGAGCTACCGTCGGCTCCCAACTCCAACAGCCACTTTCCTGCAATTATTAATAGCGAAGAGGATGATACTGAGAATGAGATTATAAGGACTCGTGACTACCACACAAAGAAAACCACCTTGAAAAGCAAAATGACCAAAGATTAGACTCTTTTCTACAACCCAAAGATAATCCCAATGAAGGCATCTGTAAACAAGTTCGAGCTTTGAGGAAAAGTTGCAGCAGATTGAGATGCTTGAAGCAAAGCAGTCTAGTGGGCATCATCTTGATGACCAACAAATTGCAAAGCTTCAAACGAAGTCTGCTCTTGAGAGCTCGCTTGCTGAGCTTGGTGTTCCAGTTACACCACTGGCTAAAGCATCATCTTCAGTTTCACCGGATGGAAAAGGCAAAAAAAGGCTGAGGTGAGAAAACAGAGGAGAAAGAGCTCACAGAGGGTATCACAAGTGGAGACCGCATCTGGTTTTTCTGGGACTGAAGTTGTTCCAAACGCCACGAAGGATTTCTCGGATGTTGGAATTTCTCAGGTTTCCAAGTAGTTGGAGGAGGTGTCATGTGTGAAGGAATTGTGGCGTGCCAAGCCGCTAAAGAGTCCACTTTTGTGTTCAGAAGGACAGTTCAGTCTTGCCGAAAAATAAGAACTTAGTACCAACATCATCCAAGAAGAGGAACAAGAAGGAGGGCTTTCTATGTTCTTGAGTGGTGCTCTTGATGACACCCCAAAGATGTCGCTCCCCTCCTCCAACACCCAGAAGTGAGGGTCCCGCATGGGTGGGGCTCAAATTTCAAAGGGATGCACTTCTCTTCGTGAAATACAGGATAAGCAGAGCAAAATCAAGGTGAACCAACCAACCAGAAGCAAAGATCAGGTGGAACATCTGTCCGATGGTAGAAGTGATGGGAGAGAATTCCATAATATAATGAAATTCAAGACTGTAAGCAAATAGAAGTCAAACTCTACTAATTCTAACTCCCCAACCCCAACCCTTTCTTTAGTACTGCTCTTGCCTTAATCTACTGACTGCATTAACTCCTTGAGCAAAGGTGGATTCTGGTGCCACCTCTTTTGCACTAGAGGCCGGTTGGCCATGTGCCAGGAGCCTGATCCAATACAGAGCCTAAGTTCTCCTCGCTATTCCATTTTCAAAAGTAGAATCCGGATGACAAACGTCCGTAAGCCCCAACTTGCCCCACAGCCTTTGAGCAATAGAATTAACCAAAGGGTGAGCCAATCTTCGGCCAACAAAATAACCTACCAGAGTCTTCTGCCATTCCCCACACCAATTGGCAACTACCTCTTCCGGAGGTTTCACCTTAATTCTACCATTTTCTAACCGGTTCCACATAATTTAAAACCATGGAAGGGATAGGAGTATTACCTAATTCTTCCACTCCGCCATGACCGGATGAAGGGCAGCCCTTACAGCATTCGCATAAGAAAAGCCCGGCTTGGCAGCAAGCTCCGCCCGGCCTGGTTAGGGCCACCAGGACTTGTACATCCAGCTGGGCTATCCATATGGCCGGACCTCCCAAGAAAAGAGGGGAACCAAGACCTTGGGCTTTAGAAAGTGATTCCATGAAAGAGCCGGGCCTAGTTGGAACAGCTGTAGACTTCAATGGGCTGCTGGCAGAAGAATAAATCTGGCCCAGATTAGGAAGCGGGCTATTCGAATACAATATTGAGATTTCTCTTTTCGGCCGTTACCCTTTAGATTGACCTCTGGCCTCGGAGAAAGAGCCATTGACGGACCGAATACGGACCTTTATGTGCCAAAAGTCACATTTATTTCGTGCACTAACTAAGCCGCTACTCCTGCCTTGGGACCAGTATCCAGGGAAGGCAAGGTTTTCTGACTCCCAGACAGGAGAGGAAGAAGCCTTCCTTTTGCCTTTGCTTGGCCCAGACCTTCAATCAACTTGAAGGACTTCGTAAATCCTCTTCTTTCATTCATTTCTTTATCATATCCGGTGAATTAAGACTATTTTAGCAGATCAGACTATAATAAAGAAAATTCATCTGCTTCCCCGTCGGCTCGTGCCTTCGTTCCAGCTAGAGTCTAATCTGTCTGTCCTCCGGCAGCGAGTGGAGTAGATGAACGTAGCTAGTATAGTCTATTATATGATATTCCAGTTTTTAGATTGACGTACCGTCGGGGAGATTCTCGTATAGTGGGGCTCTTCTCTTAGGGTTTCGAGTTGGAACCTCTAGTCTCGGTCTCGTCTCACAGCAAGCTGTGTGGTCTAATCCTAGCTATAGGTCCTTCGTCCCTCCGTCGGTATTCTGTTAGCAGTTCACGAAGTGAACGAGTTCAGGAGGGCTCCTTCACGGAGTTAGTGAGGCGACTGAACAAACAGAAAGCGGGAGGCGGCTACAGTACTTAAGACCCTAAAACACGTATACCGACTGAACGAAGGGTTCAGGAAGTCTCCCACTGCCCCTATCACGTAAAGCGGCACTCAACTGACGGGACTTCGGGCCAGAAGAAACTATAGACTGTTTACTGACGGGACGAGACGAAATAGATCTTTGGCTTTCGAGTATTCACCTCCTTCCCTTGTCAGGCCTTTTCGTCGAGATAGGGAGGTCTTATTCGAGTTCCTGCTGTAAGCCTAAGCCTAATATAATAAATGACGGTTCTTTATTCCTCTGAATTTTCCCTCAAATCTCGTGATCCTAACCTCTCTATTCCTTATACCCGGAATCTCTTTTTGCCTCCTTCTTCCAACGAGTTCAGTCAAGCGAGCGATGAAGCGAGACTGAATCCTGACTTCTCTAGCGTTGAACGAGTTCCGGGCTAAGGACGAAGCTCGTACTTTAGGTGGAAGCTTGTGGAGAAGTTGAGCTTGGACCCTAGGAGTTTGAACACTTCTGTCCAGAACCTCCCAGTGAACCTAGGGTCCCTATCACTGATGATGGTCCGGGGTATGCCCTAGTACTTTACATCATCTTTTACAAAGAATCTTGCAGCTTCTTCTGCAGTACTGTTAGTAGGGGCTGGGGTTAAGATGGCATAGAACTCATGTCTAGTACAACCTTTACTAGGTGGTCCATCCTCCCCACCTTAGGCAAGCTTGCAATGAAATCCATGGATACACTTGCCCGGTCTCTCTGGTATAGGCAAGGGCTCCAACCTGCCGGTTTAGCTCGCTCCACCTTGTCCTGCTTACAAAGACGACAAGTTCTCACATACCCTTAAACCTCTTCCTCCATCTTTGGCCAGTAGTAACCTCGTGCTATAAGGGCCAGTGTCCTCCGTGGGTGACCAGCCGCATGGCACTCCCTTAAGATCTCCTCCTTCCTTAAGTCTCCAACCGTCGGGCACGTAGAGGCAATTCCTCTGGTGATCAAGAGCCCATCCGTCGATCCAAAACCTCCTAGTAGCTCCCGACTTGGCCTGTTGCACTAGCCTAGCCACCAGGAAGGGTCTTTCTCTAAACCTTCCCTCTCAGGCGACGGTCCCTTGTATTCTGCAAATGGCAGCTAGCTCTTCCCCGCAACAAGTTCAGCTTTCCTGCTGAGGGCATCTGCTACTTGGTTAGTTCTTCCTGGCTTATACTTTTACTCCAACACAAAGTCAAACTCAGCAAGGAAATCCTGCCTGCCCGTTTTGGAGAAAGCTTCTTCTGTGTAGCAAAGTCGCTTGTGGCCACCAGTCGTCGACCACAAATCTAGACCGAACGCAAGTAGTGCCTCCATGTCCTCAGGCAATGCACCACTGCTGTCATCTCTTTCTCTTGGACCGCGCCTTTCTGTCTCGTTGAGCTTCCGGCTCTCATATGCTACTGGGTGTCCCTCCTGGACCAAGACTCTTCCAATGGCATAGTCTGATGCTTCAGTGTGCACTTCGAAAGGCACAGTATAGTCTGGCAACCTCAATACAGGTTCCTCCGTCACGGCCCTCTTCAAGTCCTCAAAGGCTCGCTGGCACTTGCACTTGTCCGTTCAATGCCAATGCCGACGGCTTTCTTCAAAAGATCTGTGAGTGGAGCTGCCTTCCTAGAGTATCCAGTGATGAACCGACGGTATTAGTTCACAAGGCCAAGAAATGATCGTAGCTCGGTCACGGGGACTCCCGCTCTTCTATTGCCTTCACCTTCTGCTTGTCCATCCTAATCTGGCCATACCCTATCCCAATGCCCGCCGGAACATGACTTCTCGCATGGGCGAACATCTCATGCTACTACTTATTGTTGAAATAAGGTAACGGAGTGGCTCCGCTAAGGAACGGA